ATATTTGCGAGTCGACGAATCTATTCCTATCAGGATTCTTTTTTAGAGACGAAAATAACATTTGCACAGAATTCCGAAAATTTGTTTTTGCATTTTCATCAGAATATGGAATATTTTTTAGCTGAAAAAATGGAATTTTCACATAATACAGAAACTCTGTCTCCGGATGACTTTGCGCCTGTCTTTCCGCCTCTTTTTTGGCTTCTTTTCTTCTTTCCGATAACAAAGTATTTTTAACCTTCATGTAATCCTGCAAGAAAAAATCCAAAAAAAGAAAAATACAAAGGAGAGCCCCTGTCTCTGAATAAGACGGAATAACACCGTCCTCCACAAGTTTATCTATAAGATCCTTTATATCTGAAATTTTCTTTTCGAGGAATGCATTGATACGATTAATATCGTTGATATACTTTTGAAACTCGTTGCTTTGAAAAGAGTCGCTATCATTTTCAAAATCATCCCCAACCTGGATCCTCCATTTTTTCTGTTTTTTGTAACTGGACATAGATCTGATCCAAACGGGTTCAAGTCTTTCATATTTACCAAAACATATACGGTTCCCTAGATAACATACGCCCTTCAGCCTTATCCCTTCTTCTTTATAAATATAAATAAAAATAGATAGAACCATCATAGGAATCTTACTCTCCTAAATCAAGTTTTATGAGTAGCGCCATTACTACTCGTTTATGTTTACAAAAAAATTCCGAATCAAAAAATTAATGATATTTTGAATATATATTTAAATCAAAAATCGCAGTGTTGTCAAGTGGCTTTTCCATGTACTCGAATTCTGTCTATTCTATTTATTTTGATTTCGAATATTTTTTCTATTTCTTTCTATACGGAAATTCGCAGATAGATTATCGATCGGAATGAATAGCCACATGTATATTTTTCCTCCTTTCTTATAAGTGGAATCGTTTTCTATACGATATATATTAACTCGATTATCTCAGTCATTTTTTTGATGACTTTTTTTGTTCGATTCGCTGCTCGAATATTAAAATGAAAATAAATGAAATAGATCAACCTTTATCTATTTCATTTTTTTCATTTTAATATTCATCGTCCCACCGTATTTCATTTGTATAACAGGTACGTGCCCAATCGATAAAGTGTTTGAACATTTTCAGGAACAAAAGCATTCTTATAATATGACCAATCAGCCAACCAGCAAAACAAGTTCTTACAAATAGTAGTTTGTTCGCCCTGTCTTTAAGATAGCTGTTGACTAATGGGAGGATCATTGAATCCGGTGGAATGTACGGGTTGTACAATTGCACAAAGAAGGTTATCATAAATTCCAATTGAGGGAAGAAGAGGCGCTTTCCCACTATCGTTGCCTTTTCTTTAGGATCCAAAAACCGCCAGTTCTCCAAAGGTGTTAGACTGGTCCATAAGAGCTGAACCAAGAAAAATGCCAGAAAGAACAAGAACATTTTTATGCGATAACGTTGAACCAATCCTTCATAGAGCGGCCTGTGATAGACCGATGTGAACATCACGAATTGTCCCGTAACAAAACCAGCCATTGCTGCTACCCGTCTCTGGTTGTCTTCTGTCAAGAAGCTGGGGCCAACGAAGAGATAGCAGTGCAGAGCTATGGTGGGTATGGTCATAAATCCACAAAAGAGTCCCGCTCCAATCACTGAATTGAGTATTTTCTCGAATATCTTCTGCAAAAAGGATGACCCTAAGACTGCCATTTGTCCCACGAATAGGACGAATAGGAATAGGAATAGAGCTAGTAATAACTCTATTCCGCGTGCAATCATTGAATCGGAATTGCGGATTTTATTCAATAGGTTAAGGAATTGCACAAACAATGCTTGCATTTTCATCGCCAATCGCCTTAGAAAAATAAGGAAATAGATCTGGGTAAGCATGATAACCAGCTCGCTTTCTTTCTTTCGTAGCAAAAATATATAACATAGCAGAATTATTATTACGAGACCAAAAATGAGTACCATGACTAGCAATTTGCTTTGGATCATAGGAATCCTCCTCTCTTAAATCAAGTTTTATGAGTAGCGCCACTACTACTTGTTTATGTTTACAAAAAGGATCCGAATCAAAAAATTAATGATATTTTGAATATATATTTAAATCAAAAATCGCAGTGTTGTCAAGTGGCTTTTCCATGTACTCGAATTCTGTCTATTCTATTTATTTTGATTTCGAATATTTTTTCTATTTCTTTCTATACGGAAATTCGCAGATAGATTATCGATCGGAATGAATAGCCACATGTATATTTTTCCTCCTTTCTTATAAGTGGAATCGTTTTCTATACGATATATATTAACTCGATTATCTCAGTCATTTTTTTGATGACTTTTTTTTGTTCGATTCGCTGCCATTCCAGTCGAATAAGTGAAATAGATAAAGGTTTATCTATTTATTTATTAAATATCTTTTTATTATCTTTTTATTAAATATCTTTTTATTATCTTTTTATTAAATATTGATTTATTATCTTTTTATTTATTTATTATCT